GTTATTGTAGCTTAACTACATAAAGCACGGCACTGAAAATGCCGCCATGGGACTGAAAAAATCCCCAAAAACATAAAGTTTTGGTCCTAAACTTACTGCTACTTTTAATCAAAATTACACATGCAAGTATCCGCATACCAGTGAACTATGCCCTAAAGTATAAACGGAGCAGGTATCAGGCACGAACATCAGCCCAAAACACCAAGCTACGCCACACCCACACGGGCCTACAGCAGTGATAAACATTAAGCAATAGGCGAATCAACAACCTCTTTAAGCCTGACTTAGCTATGATTAATAAGGGCCGGTCAACCTCGTGCCAGCCACCGCGGTTATACGAAGGGCCCAAAGCAGCAGATGCCGGCGTAAATAGTGGCTAGAATTATACCACACATTAAAAGCTAAACCATAGCCTAACCGTAAAACATAGGCTAAATGAAACCAAACACTTTTATCATACAGGTGATTTGACCCACGAAAACTAAGAAACAAACTAGGATTAGATACCCTACTATGCTTAGTCGTTAATACGACACTCTCCTACATTAGTGTCCGCCAGAAAATTACGAGTGAAAAACTTAAAACTCAAAGGACTTGGCGGTGCCCCAAACCAACTTAGAGGAGCCTGTCCTGTAATCGATATTCCACGATAAACCTCACCAATTTTAGCCTCTTCAGCCTATATACCGCCGTCGCCAACTTACTCCATGAGGAAATAACAGTAAGTAAAAAAGTACAACACAAGAACGTCAGGTCAAGGTGTAGCTAATAAATTGGAAGAGATGGGCTACATTTTTTAAAATAAAAAACACGGCATGGAACCGTGAAACCAGTTCCTAAAGGAGGATTTAACAGTAAAATTAGCAAGAAAACTAATTTTAAACCCGCTCTGGGGCGCGCACACACCGCCCGTCACCCTCATCACACAAGAATACACACTACATAAAACACAACAAACACCAAGATGAGGCAAGTCGTAACATGGTAAGCGCACTGGAAAGTGTGCTTGGAATACAAAAAGTAGCTTAAAACAAAGCATTCAGCTTACAATTGAAAAATGTTAGAAAAAACTAACCTTTTTGCGCCCAAAATTAAGCCCAACCGTCACCACAAATACTATATTAACAAAACAAACCATTTGCCCAGACTAGTAAAGGCGATTGAACATCAACTGCACGGAGCCATAGACAAAGTACCGCAAGGGAAACATGAAAAACAATGAAACACACAAGCCCAAAAAAGCAAAGACTCACACTTGTACCTATTGCATCATGGTCTAGCAAGAATTTAACAGACACGGAGACCCAGCCTGTCCCCCCGAAATCAAGTGAGCTACCTTAAAGCAATCAATAGGATCAACCCGTCTCTGTAGCAAAAGAGTGGGAAGACTATAAGGTAGTGGTGAAAAGCCTACCGAACTTGCTGATAGCTGGTTGCCTGATAAATGAACCCAAGTTCAACCTTAAATTTTTTTACACCACAGCAATGGTTTTACCTTAATTTAAGATATAGTCAATGGGGGTACAGCCCCATTGAACCGGGATACAACCCAAAGCAAAGAGACAGCATAATTTATTTCCCAGTAGGCCTTAAAGCAGCCATCAATAAAAACAGCGTCATAGCGCTACCATACAAAATTCCAAAAACAGAAACAAACTCATGCTTACAAATCAGCGCTACTCTATAAAAATATAGAAGAACTAATGCTAGAACTAGTAACAAGAGCCAATCTCTACTGCACACCTGTAAATCAGCAATAGAAAACCTACTGAAAATTAACAGAAAAATACAATAAAAAAACAAGTATTACAAAACCTGTTACACCGACACAGGAGTGCCAAAAAGAAAGATTCATAGTCAAAGAAGGAACTCGGCAACTATTAATCCCAACTGTTTACCAAAAACATAACCTTTAGCCCCCCCAAGTATTAAAGGCAACGCCTGCCCAGTGAACCATTAAACGGCCGCGGTATCCTAACCGTGCAAAGGTAGCGTAATCACTTGTCCCCTAAATAGGGACCTGTATGAACGGCTAAATGAGGACTAATCTGTCTCCTTTGACAAATCAGTGAAACTGATCTGCCAGTACAAAAGCTGGCATAACTACATAAGACGAGAAGACCCTGTGGAGCTTTAAACTAACAGCCAAAAATACAAATCAACATAACACTAATGGCCAAAAGTTTTAAGTTGGGGCGACTTCGGAACAAAGAAAAACTTCCGAGCATAAAGAACATTAATCTTACCAAGACCAACAAGTCAAAGCAAATCTTGACCCAGTAAAACTGATCACCGAACCAAGTTACCCCAGGGATAACAGCGCAATCTTCTTCAAGAGTCCATATCGACAAGAAGGTTTACGACCTCGATGTTGGATCAGGACACCCAAATGGTGCAGCCGCTATTAAAGGTTCGTTTGTTCAACGATTAACAGTCCTACGTGATCTGAGTTCAGACCGGAGAAATCCAGGTCGGTTTCTATCTATGCTGTTGTTTTCTTCAGTACGAAAGGACCAAGAAAACAGGACCTATACTAAAAGTATGTCCTAAACAACAAGCTAAAGACAACTAAAGCTTAAACAACAAAACCAGCCCGGAGACAACGGACTTAGTTAGGGTGGCAGAGTCAGGTTTATGCAAAAGACCTAAAATCTTTCACACAGAAGTTCAAATCCTCTCCCTAACCATGACACTAATCATAAACCACATCCTTAACCCCCTACTATATATTATCCCAATCCTAATTGCCGTAGCTTTCCTTACACTACTAGAACGAAAAATACTAGGATATATACAACTACGTAAAGGCCCAAACGTAGTTGGCCCATACGGACTTCTACAACCAATTGCAGATGGGGTAAAACTATTTACCAAAGAACCCGTACGACCATCATCATCCTCTCCAACTTTATTCATTTTAACCCCAACTATGGCCCTATTTATCGCAATACTAATTTGAACCCCAATCCCAATACCACACGCAATAACTGACATAAACCTAGGACTTCTATTTATACTCGCACTTTCAAGTACTGCAGTCTACTCTATCCTATGATCCGGCTGAGCATCCAACTCAAAATACGCACTAATTGGGGCCCTACGTGCAGTCGCACAAACTATTTCATACGAAGTAACCTTAGGAGTTATCCTACTTTCTGTAGTTATTCTAGCAGGAGGGTTCTCATTAAAAACTATACTAACAGCACAAGAAAACACATGAATACTAATAACATCCTGACCATTGATAATAATATGATATGTATCAACACTAGCAGAGACAAACCGTGCCCCATTTGACCTAACAGAAGGAGAATCAGAGCTCGTATCAGGATTTAATGTAGAATATGCAGGAGGTCCATTCGCCCTATTTTTCCTCGCAGAATACGCTAACATCATAATAATAAATACACTATCATGTATTTTATTCATTAGCCCAGGATCCTCCACACAACCAGAACTATTCCCAATAAACCTAATAATAAAAACAACCCTACTAACAATTGGATTTCTATGAATCCGCGCATCATACCCACGTTTTCGATACGATCAACTCATACACCTATTATGAAAACAATTCTTACCACTAACCCTAGCCATATGCCTATGACATACAGCCCTTCCAATCTCAACATTTAGCCTCCCACCACAACAATAAACCACGGACGTGTGCCCGAAAACTAGGGGTTACTTTGATAGAGTAAACAACAGAGGTTCAAATCCTCTCACCTCCTTAGAAGAACAGGACTCGAACCCGCACATAAAGACTCAAAATCTTCAGCACTCCATTATACTACCTTCTAGTAAAGTCAGCTAACTCAAGCTATCGGGCCCATACCCCGAAAATGTTGGTTTAAATCCTTCCCTTACTAATGAGCCCAACAACAACTACAATCCTAATATCAAGCCTAGCTACAGGCACTATCATTACAGCATCAAGCTTCCACTGACTAATAGCCTGAATTGGACTAGAAATAAACACCTTAGCTATCCTCCCAATAATATCAAAACAACACCACCCTCGAGCAACAGAAGCCGCAACAAAATACTTTATAACACAAGCAGCCGCCTCCGCCACAATTCTATTCGCAAGCACATTAAACGCATGGCAAACAGGGACCTGAGATATTATCAACTCCACAGACACAACCGCAAATACACTACTAACAATAGCTTTAGCAATAAAACTAGGCCTAGCTCCCATACACTTCTGACTACCAGAAGTATTACAAGGATCAAACATAAAAACAGCCATAATTATTGCAACCTGACAAAAACTAGCCCCAATAGCCCTAATTATCCAAACCCACAACAACCTATCAACTACAACCTTATTAACAATAGGATTAATCTCATCAATCACAGGAGGCTGAGCAGGACTAAACCAAACTCAGACACGAAAAATCATAGCCTACTCATCAATCGCCCATCTAGGATGAATGGCTACAATTGTTACAATCATACCAAACATTTTATTATTAAACCTAACACTTTACCTACTAATAACAACCTCAATATTCTATACACTAGTACTACTAAACTCCAAAAACATTAAAGACATAGCAACCTCATGAACAACCTCTCCAATAATTACCTCCATAACAATACTTATTCTACTATCCCTAGGAGGACTCCCACCCCTAACAGGCTTTATGCCAAAATGACTAATTCTAGAAGAACTCACAACTCAAAATCTAACTACAGCAGCAACTATCTTAGCCATATCAGCCCTCCTTAGCCTATTTTTTTATTTACGACTAAGCTACACCTCAACAATTACCTTATCCCCAAACACAACAACAACAAAACATAAATGACGATTCAAACAAACAACAAATACACTATTACTAACATCTATACTTCCAATATCAATCCTAATACTACCACTAACCCCAATGCTATTATAGAAACTTAGGATAGAACTAAACCAAGAGCCTTCAAAGCCCTAAACAGGGGTTATACCCCCCTAGTTTCTGCCACCCTAAAACCTGTGTAATACTAATACACATCTCCTGAATGCAAATCAGACACTTTAATTAAGCTAAGGCCTCACTACTAGATAGGCGGGCCTTGATCCCACAAAAAATTAGTTAACAGCTAAACACCCAATCCAGCGGGCTTCTATCCGCTTTCTCCCGTTGCCAAAAAACGGGAGAAAGCCCCGGGACACCTTAGTGTCCTACTTCAAACTTGCATTTTGATGTGTAAACACCTCGGGACTTGATAGGAAGAGGGATTAAACCCCTGTAAATAGGTCTACAGCCTACCGCCTAAACTCTCGGCCACCCTACCTGTGTCTATTAATCGTTGATTCTTCTCAACAAATCACAAAGATATCGGCACCCTGTATCTAGTATTTGGTGCCTGAGCTGGTATAGTAGGGACTGCCCTTAGCCTGCTAATCCGAGCAGAACTAAGTCAACCTGGGGCCCTACTCGGAGACGACCAAATCTACAACGTCGTTGTCACAGCACACGCATTTGTTATAATCTTTTTTATAGTAATACCAATCATAATTGGAGGATTTGGAAACTGACTTGTCCCACTTATGATTGGAGCCCCTGACATAGCCTTTCCGCGAATAAACAACATGAGCTTTTGACTACTGCCCCCATCATTTCTTCTTCTCTTAGCCTCCTCAGGAGTAGAAGCAGGAGCCGGCACCGGCTGAACCGTTTATCCACCCTTAGCAAGCAACTTAGCACATGCAGGGGCCTCTGTAGACCTTACTATCTTTTCACTACACCTTGCAGGTGTGTCTTCAATTTTAGGTGCTATTAACTTCATTACAACGTGCATTAACATGAAACCTCCCACAATAACTCAATACCAAACCCCATTATTTGTTTGATCAGTGTTAATTACAGCAGTCCTACTGCTTTTATCACTTCCAGTACTAGCCGCTGGAATTACAATATTACTCACAGACCGAAACCTAAACACTTCTTTCTTTGATCCAGCAGGGGGAGGAGACCCTGTCCTATACCAACACCTATTTTGATTTTTTGGTCACCCAGAGGTATATATTCTAATTCTACCCGGATTTGGAATAATTTCACACATCGTAACCTACTACGCCGGAAAGAAAGAACCGTTCGGCTACATAGGAATAGTGTGGGCTATAATATCAATCGGCTTCTTAGGATTCATCGTATGGGCCCACCACATATTTACAGTTGGAATAGACGTCGACACACGCGCATACTTTACATCAGCAACAATAATCATTGCAATTCCAACAGGAGTTAAAGTATTCAGCTGATTAGCTACCCTTCACGGAGGAACAATTAAATGAGACGCCGCAATACTATGGGCCTTGGGATTTATCTTCCTATTTACAGTTGGAGGATTGACCGGAATTGTTCTAGCAAACTCATCCCTAGATATTGTATTACATGACACTTATTATGTAGTAGCCCACTTCCACTATGTCCTATCAATAGGAGCCGTATTTGCCATCATAGGGGGATTTGTACACTGATTCCCCCTATTCTCAGGCTATGCCCTTCACCACACATGAACCAAAATTCAATTTGGAGTAATATTCCTAGGAGTAAACATAACATTTTTTCCACAACATTTTTTAGGATTAGCAGGGATACCACGACGATATTCAGACTACCCAGACGCCTACACCCTATGAAATACAGTATCATCAATTGGATCACTTATCTCCCTAGTAGCCGTAATCATAATAATATTTATCATCTGAGAGGCCTTTGCAGCCAAACGAGAAATTCTCTCCCTAGAACTAACAACAACTAATCTAGAATGACTCCATGGATGCCCTCCCCCATATCACACATACGAAGAACCTGCTTACGTACAAACAACCCCGAGAAAGGAAGGAATTGAACCCCCTAACATTGGTTTCAAGCCAACCATATTACCGTAATACTACTTTCCCTATAAGACCTTAGTAAAACCATTACATAGCCCTGTCAGAGCTAAATTATAGAATAGCCCCTATAGGTCTTAATGGCACACCCCTCACAACTTGGTTTCCAAGACGCAGCTTCTCCAATTATAGAAGAACTTCTCCACTTCCACGACCATGCCTTAATGATTGTTTTCCTAATTAGCGCTCTCGTACTATACACAATTACACTAATAATAACCACTAGTCTAACCCATACCAACACAATAGACGCACAAGAAGTAGAAATAATCTGAACAATCTTACCAGCAATTATTCTAGTACTAATTGCCCTACCATCCCTACGAATCCTCTACCTAATAGACGAAATCAACAACCCCCACCTAACAATCAAAACCCTCGGCCATCAATGGTACTGAAGCTATGAATATACAGACTATGAAGACTTATCATTTGATTCTTACATGACCCCCACCGCAGACCTAGAACCTGGGACATTCCGACTATTAGAAGTAGACAACCGAATGGTTGTTCCAATAGAATCCCCTATCCGTATACTAATCTCAGCAGAAGACGTATTACACTCATGAGCAGTACCAGCACTAGGAATTAAAACAGACGCAATCCCGGGACGGCTCAACCAAACAACATTTATTACATCCCACCCGGGCTTATTCTACGGTCAATGTTCAGAAATCTGCGGGTCCAATCACAGCTTCATACCTATCGTAGTTGAAGCTGTACCCCTAGAACACTTCGAAACCTGATCAACACACGTATTATCCTCATCACTAAGAAGCTTTGAATTAGCACTAGCCTTTTAAGCTAGAGAAGGGGAAATAATTCCCCCTCAGTGACATGCCACAACTAAACCCCTCCCCATGATTCTTAATTATAATTTTAGTCTGAGCCGCCCTAATAATACTATTCTTAAACAAAACCCTAACTATACTGTACCCAAACTCACCATCAGAAGCGGACTCAAAAAACAAACACCCATCATCTTGAACCTGACCATGATACTAAGCTTTTTTGATCAATTCGCAATTCCCCAAATCTTAGGCATCCCACTAATCTTAATCGCCATTATTACTCCAACCTTACTAATCTTAAGTCCCTCAAAACGACTCATCCAAAACCGCCTATCTACCCTACAAATATGACTATCCAAAACCTTTACAAAACAGCTAATACTACCAATTAATTTACCAGGACACAAATGAGCATCTATCCTGCTAGCTCTAACACTACTCCTTATTTCACTTAACCTGCTAGGCCTACTGCCCTATACCTTCACCCCAACAACCCAACTATCAATAAACATAGCACTAGCAGTCCCAATATGACTAGCAACAGTACTAATCGGAATACGAAATCAACCAACAATCTCTCTAGGACACCTACTACCAGAAGGAACTCCAACACCACTAATTCCAATCCTGATTATCATTGAAACAATCAGTCTGTTTATCCGACCACTAGCCCTAGGAGTACGGCTTACCGCAAACCTAACAGCAGGCCACTTACTCATTCAACTAATCTCAACAGCAGCCTTTGTTCTAATACCATCAATAGCCTTAACAGCATCAATAGCTTTCATCGTACTAATACTATTAACTGGACTAGAAGTAGCAGTCGCAATAATTCAAGCCTATGTATTCGTCCTACTATTAAGCCTGTACTTACAAGAGAATGTATAATGACCCACCAAGCCCACGCCTATCATATAGTAGACCCAAGCCCATGACCCCTAACAGGGGCCATTGCAGCCCTCTTAATGACATCCGGACTAGCCGTCTGATTCCACTTCAACAACACTACCCTAATAAACATTGGACTAACAATTTTACTACTGACAATATATCAATGATGACGAGACATCATTCGAGAAGGTACATTTCAAGGACACCATACGAACCCAGTACAAAAAGGCCTCCGGTACGGAATAATCCTATTTATTACATCAGAAGTATTCTTCTTTATTGGATTCTTCTGAGCATTTTACCACTCAAGCCTAGCACCTACTCCAGAATTAGGTGGATCATGACCACCAAGCGGTGTACATCCCCTTAATCCCTTTGAAGTTCCATTGCTAAATACAGCCGTACTTTTAGCCTCAGGGGTTACAGTAACCTGAGCCCACCACTCAATTATAGAAGGAAACCGAAAAGAAGCAACACAAGCACTTTCCCTAACAATTCTTCTAGGACTTTATTTTACTGCCTTACAAGCAATAGAATACTATGAAGCCCCTTTTACGATCTCTGACAGTGTATACGGCACAACCTTCTTTGTAGCAACAGGATTTCATGGACTACACGTTATCATCGGCTCATCTTTCTTAATTGTTTGTCTAATACGACAAGCTATGTTCCACTTCACAACAAACCACCACTTTGGCTTTGAAGCCGCCGCATGATACTGACATTTCGTCGACGTAGTATGGCTATTCCTATACGTCTCAATCTACTGATGAGGCTCCTGTTCTTTTAGTATCAACCAGTACAAGTGACTTCCACTCACTAAGACTTAATATAAACTTAAGAAAGAACAATGAACCTTTCAACAATACTACTAATATCCCTAATAATCTCAACACTATTAATCTTAGTAAGCTTCTGACTGCCACAACTTTACCCAGACACAGAAAAGCTTTCACCATACGAATGCGGATTCGACCCACTTGGAACTGCACGACTACCATTCTCATTACGATTCTTCCTTGTAGCAATCCTATTCCTACTTTTCGACTTAGAAATCGCACTACTACTTCCACTCCCATGAGCTACAAATATAACCAACTCAACAGAAACTATACTACTAACAACAATAATCCTCCTCCTACTCACACTAGGCCTAGCATACGAATGATCCCAAGGAGGACTTGAATGAGCAGAATTGAGTATTAGTCTAATTAAGACAGTTAATTTCGACTTAACAAATTTGGCCTACTAGCCAAATACTCATATGTCACCAATACATTTTACTTTAAATTCAACATTTGCCCTAAGCATCATAGGTTTCTCAATACATCGAACACATCTCGTCTCAGCTTTATTATGCATTGAGGGAATAATATTAATCCTATTCACTACAATCACAATATTTTTCTCAGCAATTAACCTACCAACTATATCACCAGCCCCAATTATGCTACTAGCTTTCTCTGCTTGCGAAGCAAGCACAGGACTAGCCCTACTAGTAGCAACATCACGAACTCACGGAAATGACCATCTTAAAAACTTAAACCTGTTACAATGCTAAAAATTATTTTACCAACACTGATACTTGCCCCAACCGCTATAATAACTAAACCAACACACACATTCAGCACCTTTATATCTTACTCGATACTACTAGCACTTTTAAGCCTTACATGATTTAAATCCCCCATATACACAGAACCAACATTTTCATCTCAATACCTAACAGTAGACCCAATCTCAGCCCCACTACTCACACTATCATGCTGACTTCTCCCCCTGATAGTACTAGCAAGTCAAAACCACTTAAAATCAGAGCCTATACATCGAAAACGAATCTTCTTAACAACCCTAGCCCTCCTGCAAACATTCCTAATCCTTACATTCTCAACAACAAACCTAATCCTATTCTATATTATATTTGAAGCAACTCTAGTCCCAACCTTAATTGTTATTACCCGATGAGGAAACCAAGCAGAACGACTTACCGCAGGCACATACTTCTTGTTCTACACACTAGCAAGCTCTCTCCCGTTACTAATCGCCTTACTATTCTTCTACACTCAAAATCACCATTCATCCATTACCATCCTACAACTAACCCAACCACAACTCACTAACACCTGATCAAATACACTCATATGAATTGCCTGCCTACTAGCATTTATAGTAAAAATACCGCTATACGGTCTCCATCTATGACTGCCAAAAGCCCATGTAGAAGCCCCAATCGCAGGTTCAATAGTCCTAGCCGCCATTTTACTTAAACTAGGAGGGTACGGCATCATTCGAATCACCATAGCCCTCTCCCCACTAACAACAAAACTATGCTACCCATTTCTAATTCTTTCCCTATGAGGAATCGTCATAACCAGCTCAATCTGTATACGACAAACCGACCTAAAATCGATAATTGCCTACTCATCAGTAAGTCATATAGGACTAGTAATCGCTGCCACCCTAATCCAAACACCATGAAGCTTCTCCGGAGCCATAATCCTAATAATCGCACATGGACTAACTTCCTCCATGTTATTCTGTTTAGCAAACACAAACTACGAACGAACCCACAGTCGAACATTAATTCTTGCTCGAGGGTTCCAACTAATCCTACCACTAATAACCACCTGATGACTTCTAGCAAACCTCACCAACATAGCCCTTCCACCCTCAATTAACCTAATAGGAGAACTACTTATCATCATTTCACTATTCAACTGATCTACCCCAACAATCCTATTAACCGGTCTAGGCACCCTAATCACTGCAATATACTCACTACATATATTTCTAATAACACAACGAAACAAACTAACACCCCACATCTCAGCCATACACCCAACACATACACGAGAACACCTACTAATATTACTACACATAGCCCCACTGGCACTACTAATTATGAAACCTGCACTAATCTCAGGACTAATTAACTGTTAGTATAGTTTAACAAAAACATTAGGCCGTGGCCCTAAAAACAGAAGCTTACAACTTCTTACAAACCAAGAGGTGTATTGAACACCAAGAACTGCTAATTCTTTACACTGAAGTTAAAATCCTCAGACCTCTTACTTTTAAAGGATAAAAGTAATCCATTGGTCTTAGGAGCCAAAAATCTCGGTGCAACTCCAAGTAAAAGTACATGCACACCCCCTTATATACTACTACCATATTAACCGCCCTAACAATCCTAGCTACACCAATTATATTAACAAAGACTAACCAATCATATACAAACAACATCAAACTAGCAGTACAAATAGCCTGTATCATCACCACTATTCCAATAATATTATTTATCAACAACGGAACAGAGACAATACTAACTAACATAACACTACTTACAATCAGCAACTTTAACATCAAAATCAGCTTTATTATAGACATATACTCACTTACATTTACCCCCATCGCACTATTTGTCACATGATCTATCCTAGAATTCTCAACCTGATACATAGCCTCAGACCCACACATCAACAAATTCTTTAAATATCTACTAATTTTCCTAATTGCAATAATTACCCTAATTACCGCAAACAGCCTATTCCAATTTTTTATCGGATGAGAAGGAGTTGGAATTATATCTTTCCTATTAATTGGATGATGATACTCCCGAGCAGACGCAAACACCTCCGCCCTGCAAGCCATCATTTATAACCGAATTGGGGATATCGGATTAATCCTAGCAATCGCATGACTAACCTCAAACATATCAAACTGACAGATCCAGGAAACCTTAATACACAACTTTAATGACCTAATACCAGCACTCGGCCTAATTCTAGCTGCAACAGGAAAATCTGCTCAATTTGGATTACACCCATGACTACCAGCAGCAATGGAAGGCCCAACCCCAGTATCAGCCCTACTACACTCCAGCACTATAGTCGTCGCCGGAATTTTCCTACTAATTCGAGTCCACCCAATTCTAGAAAATAGCAAAATAGCCCTATCAACATGTTTATGTTTAGGCGCAATAACAACCTTATTTACAGCCATCTGTGCTTTAACCCAAAATGATATCAAAAAAATCGTAGCCTTCTCGACTTCAAGTCAACTGGGCCTAATAATAGTTACCATCGGACTAAACCAACCACAATTAGCATTTATGCATATCTCAACACATGCCTTCTTCAAAGCTATACTATTCTTGTGCTCAGGATCAATTATCCACAATCTATCAAACGAGCAAGACATCCGAATAATAGGCGGAATCAAAAGCACTATACCATTCACATCAACTTGCTTAACAATTGGAAGCCTAGCACTGATGGGCACTCCCTTCCTAGCCGGCTTCTACTCAAAAGACACCATCATTGAAACACTAAACAATTCATACCTAAACGCCTGAGCCCTAATAATAACAATTTTAGCAACAATATTAACAGCTGCCTACAGCCTACGAATCACAATCTATGTACAAATAAAACACCCACGACACAAGCCTATTTCTCCAATCAACGAAAACGTAAAAACACTAATTAACCCAATTTTACGTCTTGCCATTGGCACAATAATTTCAGGACTTCTATTAACACTAACAATTTTACCAACAAAAACAATCCAAATAACAATACCAATACCAATCAAACTATTAGCCATTATAGTAACAATCACCGGATTCATCCTAGCATTAGACATTTCAAACCGCACCACCACACTGACAACACCTAAACAAACCATATACCACCAATTCTCAAATCAACTAGGATTCTTCAACACCATACACCGAAACACCCCAAACACAACACTTAAAGCCAGCCAAAAACTTGCCACTCAAACAAACGACCTTTCATGATTAGAAAAATTGGGCCCACAAGGACTTTCATCAGCCCAAATACCAGCAATTAATTTAATATCCTCCCAAAAAGGCCTAATAAAAAGCTACCTTACCACATTTATTATCACAACAACACTGATACTGCTTTTATCACTTTAAACAGCACGAATCCCCCCACGAGACAACCCACGAGTTAACTCCAACACAACAAACAATGTTAACAATAAACCCCACCCACAAATCAGCAATCCTCCTCCTCCAACAGAATACAATAATGAAACACCACAAAAATCGCCACGCAACACAGACAAACCAACAGCATCCTCACCAATCATCCCATATCCACTAAATTTATCAACACTAAAAACCATTCATAAAATAACAAACAATAAATACCCAACTAAATAAATCCCAACATATCAACTCCCCCAAGTCTCAGGAAACGGATCAGAAGCTAAAGCAACAGAATAAGCAAACACCACTAACATCCCCCCCAAATAAATAAGAAACAAAACTAAAGACACAAAAGAACTACCAAATTCTACCAACACCACACATGCAATGCCTGAAGAAACAACCAACCCAGCAGCCCCAAAGTACGGAGAAGGATTAGAAGCAACAGCCGCTAACCCCAACACCAGACAAAAAAACATCAAAAACAAAAAATACGTCATTATTTTTATTTGGATTCAAACCAAAACCCGCGATCCGAAAAACCACCGTTGTTATTCAACTATAAAAACCTAATGGCAATCATACGAAAATCCCACCCCATACTTAAAATCGTTAACAACTCATTTATTGACCTACCAACACCATCCAACATCTCTGCATGATGAAACTTTGGCTCACTATTAGGCATGTGCTTAATTATCCAAGTCTTAACCGGCCTTTTCTTAGCTATACACTATACAGCAGACATTTCATCCGCATTTTCATCAGTGGCACACATCTACCGAGACGTACAATACGGCTGACTAATCCGAAACCTCCATGCAAACGGAGCTTCAATATTTTTTATTTGCATTTACCTTCATGTAGGACGAGGCCTATATTATGGATCTTATATATTTAAAGAAACTTGAAACTTAGGCGTCATCCTTCTACTACTAGTAATAGCCACAGCGTTCGTCGGATACGTCCTACCATGAGGACAAATATCTTTCTGAGGCGCAACAGTAATCACTAACCTACTATCAGCAATCCCATACATCGGAACTACCCTAGTAGAATGAATCTGAGGGGGGTTTTCAGTTGATAACGCAACACTAACCCGATTTTTTACCTTTCACTTCCTCCTACCATTTGCCATCATAGGTGTCTCAATAATACATCTTCTATTCCTTCACGAAACCGGATCCAACAATCCAACAGGACTAACATCAAACACAGACAAAATCCCATTTCACCCATACTTTTCATATAAAGATTTACTCGGAGCCCTACTATTGACCATCATACTCCTAGCACTAGCCCTATTCTCACCAAACCTTCTAGGGGACCCAGAAAACTTTACACCCGCCAACCCCCTAGTAACCCCTCCACACATCAAACCAGAGTGATACTTCCTATTTGCCTACGCGATCCTACGATCAATTCCAAATAAACTAGGAGGGGTCTTAGCCCTATTATTCTCTATTTTAATTCTTATATTAGTTCCACTTCTACACATATCTAAACAACGAAGCACTATATTCCGCCCCATATCACAAATAATATTTTGACTTCTAATTTCAGACGTACTAATCCTCACATGAATTGGCGGACAACCAGTAGAACACCCATTTATTATTATTGGCCAAGTAGCCTCAATCTTATACTTCGCACTGTTTCTGATTCTTATACCAATAACCTCAATACTAGAAAACAAACTACTCAAATGATAAACTCGCCTCTGTAGCTAAAACTTTAAAGCATTGGTCTTGTAAACCAAAGATGGACACCAAAATGTCCCTGAGACATCAAAAGAGAGAGTTAAACCCCCCTTCTCTGGCCCCCAAAACCAGCATTTTAAATAAACTACCTTTTGAGCCGCCTCCGGGCGGCTTTTTACCCTTAAATCATTGAGCCGCCTCCGGGCGGCTTTTTACCCTTAAACCATTGAGCCGCCTCCGGGCGGCTTTTTACCCTTAAACCATTGAGCCGCCTCCGGGCGGCTTTTTACCCTTAAACCATTGAGCCGCCTCCGGGCGGCTTTTTACCCTTAAACCATTGAGCCGCCCCCGGGCGGCTTTTTACCCTTAAATCATTGAGCCGCCTCCGGGCGGCTTTTTACCCTTAAACCATTGAGCCGCCCCCGGGCGGCTTTTTACCCTTAAATCATTGAGCCGCCTCCGGGCGGCTTTTTACCCTTAAATCATTGAGCCGCCTCCGGGCGGCTTTTTACCCTTAAATCATTGAGCCGCCTCCGGGCGGCTTTTTACCCTTAAACCATTGAGCCGCCCCCGGGCGGCTTTTTACCCTTAAATCATTGAGCCGCCTCCGGGCGGCTTTTTACCCTTAAATCATTGAGCCGCCTCCGGGCGGCTTTTTACCCTTAAATCATTGAGCCGCCTCCGGGCGGCTTTTTACCCTTAAATCATTGAGCCGCCCCCGGGCGGCTTTTTACCCTTAAACCATTGAGCCGCCCCCGGGCGGCTTTTTACCCTTAAATCATTGAGCCGCCTCCGGGCGGCTTTTTACCCTTAAACCATTGAGCCGCCTCCGGGCGGCTTTTTACCCTTAAACCATTGAGCCGCCTCCGGGCGGCTTTTTACCCTTAAATCAGCCGAGCCGCCTCCGGCGGCCTTATTATCATCCGATTATGCAAGTACATTATACTATATTATTACCCAATACATACTATGTATATCGTGCATTCATCTATTTTCCCCACGCATATCATAATAGACATTATACTATATTATTACCCAATACATATTATGTATATCGTGCATTCATCTATTTTCCCCACGAATATCAATAACAATCATAATCTACAATTTTACCCAGAAAAATTAATATTAATCAATATAATATTAACTACAGTACGAATATCCATGACAAATATATATTATTATCGTACATAATACATTATATTATTGTCGTACATAACCGCACTTCAACATGAATATTGCCACCTGACTATTGCCTTACATTTTCCCTTGGCAGCGATACTTTAACTACCTACCTATATTATGTTATYTGACATCTCACGAGAGACCAGCAACCCGCCATCATAAGACCCTCCATTACTAGCTTCAGGCCCATACGGTGAGGTTGCATCACTCATGGCTTTTTCCAAGGCCTYTGGTTGTAGTTTCAGGGACACTAAAGTATACATCMCCATACGTTCCTYTTTAAGAGGCATTTGGTAAATGGGTTAATTCCTATCGTACCCATGCCCAGCATAACTGGTTTGCCATGCTATTGGTATTTTTTAATTTTTATCGGATCTCACAGCCCATTTCAGAGTGGTTGATTTCCTTATCAGTCCAACCTGAACCCACGTTTATATCCTTAATCCCCCCCCTTGCTATGTCATTTATTCAGTCAATGCTTGTAAGACATAAAATTTTAAACAAATGAAAAAAAAACTAATTAATTAGAAACAAAACCTCAGACAATCGCCAGCAAAACAAACGAACAAACGAATAAACAAACAAACAAACAAACAAATAAATTAATTTTATAACTTTTTTAATAAGGCAAACCCCCCTACCCCCCTACCAATAATTACCCGTTTAATCATTTTTTTTGTTCGTCAAACCCCAAAACCGAGACTTAACTAAACTGACAAACTATCGGCGAACGCTATGGCCTTTTCTAGCACTCTACAAGATTGTAAGTGAACCATAACTATATATATATATACGATATAATCAATTATACGGCAACATGACGATCGCACGCAAGATTTTCATAATATATACATATATATATATATATATATATAACAT